GATGGCCTGGAATTATAGCCAGAGAAACCTAAACTGCCGTACCCAGGCACCTCTCTAGAAGCTTATGAAATGTTCAATTTGTATGGCCTCAGAGAATCTTTTGTGTGCCACTTCTGATGATGCATTGGGGACAAGGATATGCCAGTTCTGTAGATTCACGCTTTCAAGGACTCCGGAGTTGGTGATTTTTCACCAGGCAGCACATCAGCGGATGCCATAAATTCCTCCGAAAAATCATAGGCCATACAATATAATTAAAATTCCCCGTTGTCGGAAGAATTGAATCAAAAAATGGCAAGGAACTCTGTAAATGCTGAAGGCGTGGTTCATCTAAACACTCATCTATGACAAGAACAATAGGTGCAGACATTCTGGAATCAGAAACTGGAATAAAAGGTATCTTGTTTCTACTTTGAACGTAATCAACCACAGATGATGACAGTTCTGGCAAATTACACCTGCCATTGGCCTGAGCAAAGTAATATCTTGCAATAGAGACTTGCATAAGCTCCACAATTTTGAAAACGATGGGGATCATGCTGTATTATTTGAGGACCTGGTGAAATCTCCCTCTCAGGATAAAGCAATGTCCCACAAACTGGGTATGTTTGCTAGTTTCTTCTGTTTCAACATCTTATGAGCTAAGGATAAAACATATGGTGAATCCCCAGCAGGCATCGAGTCCTCTACAGCATCGTGAACCTGGTGCTGCATGCAACTTAACTGCCCCATTTGAAAAATGGGGAGGCTGCGGGCAAGCATGAACCCGACGAGAAAGCAACTGTCTGAGGAGTTGCCGGAGAAGTCCGAAAACAGCAGCAGGCCGGACCGGCGAAGTAAAAACAGGAGGACCAGGAGGAGTGCTCAAATGAGGAATGGGGCTTCCAGTGTTGACCCCATTTGCTGGTGATAGTAAATTCGGGGTTTTGATTGAAGGGAAAGGGATCTGATCTTGTTGCAATTTAGGAGGGGGAAAGATGGGTGCTGCAGGTGATATTGAAGTAGGAGGAGGAGGCACATCAAGAAAGCGGGTAATTAAGGATTCGCTCCGCCTTACACGATGTACCAGAAGAGTGCGGCAAGGTTATTATGCTATCGATGTGAGGAAGAGGAACGAAGGCACGAGCCCCTACTAATAATCGAAGGGGACGGAGACCACAGCTTGATGCGAGTACGAACTGAACTATACCACAAGGTTATAAGCGTCGAGAGCCCAGGTCAAGGAGCTCTCTCGAACAGGGAACTCGAAAGCCTAACGCGAGGGTTCCAAACCTCAAAAGCCAGAAACCTCCGAAGAGGAAGGAGAATAGTATATCTGCTTACCCACCCCCATGGATAAAGACCCTGGGCAAGATGCGAGCATATGCTTTATATGCCTAAAAGTGTTCTTTCTTCAAGGTAAGGGCAGTCTAAAATGGATCTCAAAGGGCGAGCGGTGGGTCAGTCAGAAAAGAGGGGGAATGAATATCATAGCTTTCTATCTCTATCTCGGATGACAATAAACGGATACCGGGCTGCCTGCTTTTCGGGCTTAAAAAGGAGCATATTGAAACCATATACGAGATTGAGAGGAGCATCTTATTTACTTAAAAGTAGATAGAGAGTAAATGAGAATACATAAAAAAGAAAATGTATACAAAATAATGTCCCTCTTTAGAGTAATAATAAGTTTATTACTTTACTGTATAAATCTTCATATTAAATTGATTATATTCAGAAGTAGAGTTCCGCCTCACATAGTAAGTCTATAATCAATTTATTATGTCTTACTCTATCTCTCATATCATATAGATGCTACGATAAGATACATATAGAATAAATACACTCTAATAGGGTTGAAAGGGCTCATAATTAGGCAGCGCTCGCAAAATGATCTGCCTTTATGCTAAGTCTTAGGGTGAAACTCTTTTGATAGACTATCAGTGTATTCACAACTGCATTTGATAGTCTTCTTGAGTCTCTCCTGTTACTCTGTGTATTCTCATATAATAATGTACACTTATCTGAGTACACTATACGTATACGTTAGATAGAGGTTTTATACAGAATTCATTTCTTATCATATAGAAGCGTGGTAAATGAATTTCTTATCTTAATCCCATCTTGTTGATAGGAAAAACCTATCTTCCTATAAATTCTTCTCTTATCATATAGAAGCATAGAATACCTATAAAATCGCTTCTCTTATCATATAGAAGCGTGGAATAATGAATTGAATATCATATAGAAGCTATGAGAAGATAACCATCCTAACCCTAGCTAATTAGCGGGGTAGAGGAATTGGTTGACTCATCAGGCTCATGACCTGAAGACTGCAGGTTCGAATCCTGTCCCCGCCAGGAAGGAATTACAACGGGTAAGCAAACAAACATGTTTCATATCCTAATAACTTTACTTACTCTGAAAGAACCGGGCAGGGGTTTATACCTGCTACTTCTAGTTCTGTCCTATTGTCTTTTACTGGGTATTCTTATGGATCAGAAGCAAGGAAAGATAGAAAATCTTTTGAAAGGGAAACAAGGGGGTACAAGAGTTGTCACGATGAGAGAAGATAAAATGACTATAAGGAACCAACGATTCTCTATTCTTAAAGAACCTATATCATCCACACTTAATCAGCATTTGATAGATTATCCAACCCCGAGCAATCTTAGTTATTGGTGGGGGTTCGGTTCGTTAGCTGGTATTTGTTTAGTCATTCAGATAGTGACTGGCGTTTTTTTAGCTATGCATCACACACCTCATGTGGATCTAGCTTTCAACAGCGTAGAACACGTTATGAGAGATGTTGAAGGGGGCTGGTTGCTCCGTTATATGCATGCTAATGGGGCAAGTATGTTTCTCATTGTGGTTCACCTACATATTTTTCGCGGTCTATATCATGCGAGTTATAGCAGTCCTAGGGAATTTGTTTGGTGTCTCGGAGTTGTAATCTTCCTATTAATGATTGTGACAGCTTTTACAGGATACGTACTACCTTGGGGTCAGATGAGCTTTTGGGGAGCTACAGTAATTACAAGCTTAGCTAGCGCCATACCTGTAGTAGGAGATACCATAGTGACTTGGCTTTGGGGTGGTTTCTCCGTGGACAATGCCACCTTAAATCGTTTTTTTAGTCTTCACTATTTAATCCCCTTTCTTTTAGTAGGCGCCAGTCTTCTTCATCTGGCCGCATTGCATCAATATGGATCAAATAATCCATTGGGTGTACATTCAGAGATGGATAAAATAGCTTTTTACCCTTATTTTTATGTAAAGGATCTAGTAGGTTGGGTAGCTTTTGCTATCTTTTCTTCCATTTGGATTTTTTATGCTCCTAATGTTTTGGGGCATCCCGACAATTATATACCTGCTAATCCGATGTCCACCCCGCCTCATATTGTGCCGGAATGGTATTTCCTACCGATCCATGCCATTCTTCGTAGTATACCTGACAAAGCGGGAGGTGTAGCCGCAATAGCACCAGTTTTTATATGTCTGTTGGCTTTACCTTTTTTTAAAAATATGTATGTGCGTAGTTCAAGTTTTCGCCCTATTCACCAAGGAATATTTTGGTTGCTTTTGGCGGATTGCTTACTACTAGGTTGGATCGGATGTCAACCTGTGGAGGCTCCATTTGTTACTATAGGACAAATTTCTCCTTTTCTTTTCTTCTTGTTCTTTGCCATAACGCCCATTCCGGGACAAGTTGGAAGAGGAATTCCTAATTCTTACAAAGAACCGACTCCTAATAAACACTAATTCTTTTTTTTATGTCCATCCTTACAGTTCATTCAACAAGACACCAACTTTTAATTGGCGGGGGGTTTTCATTCATGGTTTGAATAAAGTATAGAAAATCAATCTCCAGGTTTGTATAGGTTAAGACGATTGTTATTTCGTGCATTCTTAAGTATTTTCCAGGGGGCGCTGGAATGGAAGTCCCCATTCATCTCTCGTAGGTAGCGGTCTAGCGTAGAGTTACTTTTTGGAGAATTATCTGTTTTATAGAAGATTAAGTCACGGATTTGCTCCCGTGTTCTATTTATAGTGGCTGGCGTATAACCTTCCAAACGAAGTTGTCTTTCGACTTCTATTTCGAACTCCACATGGGTTTGCAACTCGCGCTCGAAGCGAAGAAGATCGCGGTTAGTTCTTTCCCCAAAGGAATACCGGTTTGCTAGTTTGGTAGATAACTGGTTTCGTCGTTCCGCTTCATCGATCAGGGGCTGATCTAGTTCATTCCACAGGTTATCCTGTTGAATATCCTGAGCAGCATGTGGTTGTACCGGGTTAGGAATCTCAGCCATATTCCCTTGATCTCCATATGGTTGTACCGGGTTAGGTACGGAAGATGATGCCTCCCCCTGGTAGCCATAAGATTCCTCAATCCAGGAGCTTCCCTGGGACGAGATGGATGGAACGGGAGAATCTTCTCTCCACGGAAGAGGAAGTGTTTGCTCACCGCTCGCATACAAAATGAGAAAGAATGAAAGAGGGAACTTCAACCCCAGGCGGAGCAAATAGAAAAAGAAAGCGATGCCAAATAGCAAAAATATATATATAGATAATACAAGTAGAAGGCCGTACCTTTTTTGCAAAGGTAAAGCATAATGACGAAAGAGAAAGATCAAGCAGAACAGAAGTATTGCGAAAAGCACGAGATTTCGACCCGTGGTCATTATAGCGGTTCCTTCTGATCCTAGAAAAGATCCGAACCATATTGCTACGGAATTACTGAGAAAGCTAAAAATAAAACGCATAAGAAAAGACTGTTTGGAAAGTAACATTTTAGATTGCCTACCATTCATTCCGACCACCGCGGTTGTTCATATTTCATTTTCTTCTTCCCTTAGAAAGCATTCACTGAGTTACTTACGGAATCCCCAATCTTACACTGTGCACTGCTTTAAATAAAGCGCAGTGTACAGGGGTCCAGATTTCCTGTATAAGTGTAAAACTCTCTTTCCTAGGTGAGTCATGGCGAGACCAACTTCAACTGAGAGGCGACCAGTAACGACTAGAGGAACTCTGCTCATGAGTCCCTTTAGCCGTCGAGAAGATGGGTCTAAGCTCTCTTAAAAGTGTTATTCTATAAGATTTTAGGACTTTACGGCGAGGCGTAACACTGGGAATGGGGGGAACACTGATTTTATAGCTAATTAAGAGTACTGGGATTGAAATAAAAGATTAGGGTGTACTATTCCGTACCGATCTTAGATTATAGGTCCGGGCACAGATGCAATGAAGCCCGGGTTGGTTCTATTTTTGTTGTGTAGGAGTGGCCCAGATATAGGTAGTAGGGGCTTCTTTGTTATGGTGAAGTGAATTCGTCTGTCTATAGTCTAGTAGTGATATAATCTCTAGTGTTTTCTCCCAAGAATTCGCACAGCACTCGACGAGTTCCAATTCAACGATCTGTCTCCTATCCGGGGAGGTAGGTAAAGCCCATGCATCTTTCGTCTATTTTAGTTTAGTATAGCTCATTCCATTCGAGAAAGAAGAGCTAACCTTACCAGTAGGGCCCATTCCCGAGTGGCCCTATCTATATCTATGGGAGACTAAGCAACCGGGTGATGCGGGGAAGCAAAGGAGGCTACTATCTGTTTCATAGCAGGCGGATCTTTTGCAGGTGTTTAGACGGCCCATCGAATCTCTTAAGTTAAGCAACTGGAGCGAGGCATTGCGACCCCTATAGATAGTAGGGCCCGCCCGGTTTTTTTCATGGAATTTGGTCTTCAAAGGTTATATACGTTCCGTTCCCGTTCTATATAGGTAGGTAGTCCTTTATATTCACCCATCCATAGATTCCATTTTTATCCGCGATTTGGGTGGCCAGCACTGAGTGGGCGGGTATATTAACGTTATAAATTCATCTAATCAGTCTTAATCTGGCAAATGGTTAACGACTCATTTTCCATACCTACCGCCTATAGAATCAATAGGGCCCCATTATAGAGAGAGTAAGGCGACTTGATTGTCAATGCCAGTCCTTCCCTTGTGAAAATATGAGGTGGCTGCATGCAATCTCTGTTCTTTTTCCTTCCCCTGACTGGAGTCGGCTCTAAATATGCCATGCTGAACCTAGAGAAAGCCCCCCTACTATCTATAGGGGATGGGGGAGATGTGAGTGAGCGAATAGGTAGTTGCAATGACTTTGCTATGCTGCTGTTGCCCATTATAGAGTAGGGGCCCACCGATACTAACGAATTTCTAATCCCACACACAGGGATGGAAGGGCACTGCTTCTTGCTAACCTCGTAACTTCACTAAGATGGGAGAGAGCCCACCTAGTATGACTGGTTATAGACGCGGGAGAAAGATCTCTATTACTTACAACCTTAGTAGAATTCATTCTCATGTTACTTCGATTCTCCCGGTTGCCTGCGTTTCCATTTTGATTTCATTCCAATGATGCTGCTATCAGCTAGCTAGAGCTTGAATGACTGATCAAAACAAACAGACGGAAAAGAATAAGATAAAGGCGTGCGTCTCGGATGCCTTCTTCACTCCCTGGACTGTGCGTACCTCCCCGAACCAGAAGGATTGAGCGAATCAACATCACTATCGATTACCAGTAATATATAAAGAAAAAGAAATCCATTTTGAATATATTCTGCCCGATTGCACATTGGACGAATGGGCCATGTATCCCCCGGTGAGAAGTTTCCGATTGAGACACAACCAATAAAATAAGTCGGTCCTTGGCCACATTTTCTATTCCAGATGCGATGCGATTCCATCGCTATTGTGGATTTTTAGGAGTAGGCTCTGAAGATATAGCATGTGACGATCCCGTGTAGCCGGCCACAACCATGTGGGGAGCCAAAGGTTGCTGGCCTATCGCTAACTCGAACAGACGGATGCAGAGCTTTTTTGCCAGTTTTAGCTAAATTGTGCTACGTCCAGCAGCTGCACCCGGTTGGCACTCACAACGTGCCTCAGGTACTCCTCCAATAACGCATTGATCCTTTCGGCGCTTAGATGTCCTTAGGCTGCGTATGAAGACTCGTGGAGAAGTTCAGGACCCCCCAGATCCAATAACTGTTTGAAGACTTCTGTCCAGAATCTTCCTGTTAACCAACGAGTTCAGTCGTGTTGCGTCACGAGTCTACAATGGGTCTCCATCACTGACGATGGCAAGGTATACCAGATACTTAACCACATGCTTGACAAAGAATCGAGCCCTCTGCCGTGCAATTGGTTGGTGAAGATAGCATACTTTTCTAACCTGTCCACCACAACCGGACCCTAACTCCCCCACCTTTGGTAAGCTCGATATTCAGTCCATGGACACGCTGGACCATGGCCTATCCGGGACGGGTAGAGGCTCGAGTAATCCGATGGCTTTTGCTCGCTCAACCTTATCTTGTTGGCACGTCCTTACATATTTTATTCTTCGACATACATCATCCTTGGCCAATAGTAGCCCCTCAAGGCCATTGTGCGGTGCGTTCCCGGGTGACCAGCCCCCTGTAGTAGTCATTGTGTCGTGGCACTCCTTTTGGAGTGACTTTCTCAAATCTCCATTAGGCACGAAAAGTCGATTCCATTCCCTTTTGTGACCAAGAGCCCATCCTTGATCCAAGCCGAGTAGGACCCCGATCTGCAACCTGGAGGTGCTTCAACCGGGCTATGTCGGTCAAGTCAATTGGTCTGGACCTGCTATGCTCACTGGTCTTCCTTTCCTTCCGGCCTTCTGGACCTCCAGTCTCTTCCACAGTACCCGGCTAGGCGGCTTTCTGGACTTTTTATGAAAGTCCAGTTGGCCTGGACTTACAACATAGGGGCATCTCATGAAGGAGAATTGCATCGCGGCGTACCTTCTGATCTTTAGTATTCGACAACTGGGCCGTAAGGGAGGGCTTAAAAGCGCCTCTCTTTACCTTAAAACGGCATCAAGTTGTTTGATGGCGTATTATGGTGGGCATCAAGATTTGTCCCGGCCTATACTTCGGCTACTAATAAGGGGGCTGGGCAAGAAGGAGGCTCCTAGCGAAACTTGTCTTGTTCGCGAATGAACCCAACGTCAGGAAATAAATGAAGGAGGCCGCCCTAAGCACCATGCCTGTTTTGACCCTTGTTTCCCTTCTCGCTTCGTATACTCCACTCGTTCCCTTCCTTAACAAGATGGCTCGGAGCAAGCAAAGTCTTACGCTATATACTATGCTATGATATTTGATAGCGCAGAAGGGGAGTAAGCACACAATGAAATAGGTGGAGAGTCCATTTTATTAATAATGCCCAAAAGCCCTATAGCTCTTCGGACTAAGGCGTGACCATAGGATCTCACAGTGTCAGAATGAGTTGAGGACGAGAGGGGGTGTCCAGTCACTCACATCGGTGAGGGCTGCGTTATGCCACCTGCCCTTATCCTGGTAGTACTGCTTTAGCAAAGCGAACGGTAGGTCAAACTGGTCTGGAATCAATCAGTAGTACGCCCCGCACTTGATTGGCGAAGGAAAGCCGGGAATTTCAAATCTGGAATTTCGATGATCAATCCGCCGTTCAATCCTTCTATAGATGGTGATCAGACTTGTTAAGATCTCTTCTATGCTGAGAATCATCTGTGAATCCCCACTTTGATTGACCTTGACCGGTCATTGCTCCTAGCCTCGTCGGCCTCCCAGAATGGACGAAGCAGATTCTATATCTATGGGAGACTTTGGATAACGCTGGCATTTATGGTGCTGTCCGAGTCGCGCAAGAGTATTACCACAGGGACGCAAACATGGATAGGGGCGCTTGTGAGTAGTGGAGCTGGGTGACGAATACCCTACATTTGAAGAAAAAAACCTTGTGGGACCTGAAGAAAATCGCCGGCCTTCCTATTTACGGCCAAGTTTACGACGTTCTTTTTTCCTTGGAATGAAGAGTTGTACGGCTTCGACGAGATTTCGAAAGAGAAGTACCTTCGGAGTGTGCCCGGGAACTCTTCGCGAAGTACCAACGCTTGGTGCTTTGTAATCAATATACAAAAGTGGACCATCACGTATGGGTGAACCATTTCTTCAAGGGTGAAATTGAGAGACAGGCAGGCCCCACAGCCTAATAGAGCCAAGAAGAAAGGTATGTAAGAGACGGCCTACTTCCATTCTACCACAAGTCCAGCGGCATAATATGCTGGAGAAGAAGAAGTCTTTGCTGCTGGTTACCGAAGCCCGACTCCGGATGAGACGACTTAGCCTCATTCTTGGCTCTCTGGTTGAGCCGCTTTGTCCTTCCGAACAACCGCAGCAACGTCATTCGCCCGGAAACATTCGTCATGGCCGGGTTCTTGGTGCAGGGAAAGAGAGTAGCCATAGCTCCGGCCGTCCTTGCCAGCATTTATTACGGTTTGGGCGCTGTTGCCCAAGAGAAACTGGGTCCAGGCCAGTGCAATGCGGAATTCCCGGTCCACTACTTCTATGCATGGCTGGACCAGTATTTTCCTAAGCTGTATATGAGATTGCCGCTTCCGGACCTGGGGAAGCTAAAAGATTATGGCCCGGAGATGCTTGCAATTGAGAACATTGAAGCCGGGAAGTTCGATGCGAAGATAGCCAGGCTCTTTATTTGTCATTCGATGAGCTTCACGTGGCGGCCCTACAAGCATGGTATTTAAGAGAAGCCCTAAATCTTGTATGATTGGTCGACAAGGTCAATGAAAAGGGCCCTTGCTACTTATTGCTGTTGTGAAAATGCATCAAAGATAGTATCTGCTCCATGCGATGCGGCATTCTGACGTTACGGCAGGGCAACGTGCTTCGGGCAGAACCGTAAAATCCCCACCGGTTTTCAAGACAATTTGGTTTTGACCAATTCATTCCGGCACCCGGTCACGACGTCAAGCGCGTCATCTTTAACCTTTCGGAGCTGGCGGGGTACTGGGCACATATGATGAGAAAGGGCACCGGGGCAGCTTTCGTGATAATGCCGGATGACAGAGAGGGCAAGATGGTCTTGGAGTATGTCCGATGGTGGCATCAACTGACGTTTTCTTACTTCTCGCAAGGAATCAACAAGCTGTTGACATTCAAAGAGCAGCAACTCCCTGATCAAGAAAGAGTTGGGAGTCGAAGTCCTCCTCCTCCTGAACCCACATATGGACCCATTCCCGAGCAGGGGCAGCCACCCAGATCATCGCAACATCGGAAAGGTCACCAGCCCGGGCAGAAGCAAACCCGGATCATGAAAGGAAAGGGGGGTTCAGCACCCGTCAGCCAGCATGCATCCCCCATCAGGGAGGAAAAAAGAAGTCCCATCATTTCTTCAGCACCGTCCTCGGCTCAACGGAAGGTGACTCGAAGTATGAGGGCCCGCTCACCTTCAAGTTCAAGAGTCGTAAGCCGAAACGGCAGCATCAGAGTTTACAGCTGAAGCTCCACCGGCTACACAGGAATCGCCAGCATCACGAGCACCATCTGCAGCACTCAAGGCACCTGAGCAAGAGCAGGCTGCCTCTAAGAAACGGTCGGGCAGAAGGTTTGTGAAGGCCGGCCAAACAAAGGCCAGGAAAAAAACCTCTTGAGAGAGGAAAGAGAGGCGAGGCCAAGATTTGAGATGATCCCGGCGACTATCTACCTGAAGAAGTTGCCGATAGCTACATCGCGAGTCTCTTCCCTTCGGAAGCACAGCACGAATACCGCCATTCTAAAAAAAAAGTAGAGGAAGAGATGGCTATGTATGAGAGGGCCGTAAAGGACTCTCTTGAGCCAACTTTCGGGAGGCCAGTTCAGGCTCTCTTTAGAATTTATACTGGTATACTTATTATCGAATGCAACCCATTCGTATTTCATTCTTTTTTTCTTGCCTTAACTTTGCTTTTCTTTTCTTGCAATACAGAACCGAAGACGAAGGCGAAGGAAGCTCCAGCGGATCCCAAGAATAAGGAGAAAGGAAAAGTAGCCGAGCAACCGGTCGAATCGATTTCGTACTAAACGAAACTACTTTCACTTCAATGGGATAGACAGGGATCGAACCTGCCTCCGCCGCCGTCGCACGAACCATTTATGATGGCCGCGTCTGGGTGGATTGTGGTGCTACCATTCCTTTAGGATACCTGTCGAAGGATGCTGCTTAATTACAAAGTCAATTCCATACTCAAAGTTGAGTGGAGTTACGGTAGTTCAATCTATAAAGAAAGGAAGGACAATCGATCGCACTTGGCGCAGAACCACCGTTAGGTGGCTCTTTACTCCCTCAAGACTTGCTTCTTATTTTTCTTTCACCCTTCATCCCCTTTTATATCAATTAGGGAGCTACGAGCAAGGCAGCTCCGCTCCGGAAAGAAGCCCGCAGGTCCTTTTCCGCTTGATCGCTAACTCATGAGCAAAGCCGCCCCTCATGCAGCATATGAGCGGATCTTCACTAAAAGCCGGTTCTATTGGCGGATGGATAACGCCCCTCACTCTGCCATGAGAACAAAGAAAGCCGCACTATCTCCTTGCAGCTTTGCCTGCCGCCCTTCGGTGGTATAGTAGGATGGATAGCAAAGCCGCCTTCGGCCCTTCGCTTAGTAAGCCCCTCTTCGAGCCTCTACTGAATTCCGCTCGCCCCGGTCCTTAGTAGCGTTGACAAAGTCAACCGAGCCTAACCAAAGACATCCAAAGGTTGACTTTGTCAACTCCTTGCTTGTGTCGTTGACAAAGGAGAACAGCCCCCCTGTTGTTGATAGAGAGCTTACCGCCCCGCCCTTTATAGTCGCGACTGTTGTCATGGAAAAAGAGTTTGTTTTCTGTCAAAGAAGCATGCTTAACACAGCCTATAGCGTAAAGGCATTCGAGCCGCGTCTAAACTAAATTAAGGGTAAGGGCCCGTACTCTCTCTTCTGTGGATACGCTATCCCTTCCGGCTATGGTATGGGGGAAGGGAAGTGAGATCTACCGATTGATTTGATATTAGATGAGCGGCCGTACTATGATCGTTCGGGAGACATGGCCCCATGCGCTACACACAAGAATGAATTGTTATGCGGTCGGTAAACTCTTTCTGCAGGCAGCCTATCAAATCAGATCACGTATTTTTTAATATGTCGTTCCGTCATGTACATGTATTCGGTCTTAAATTTTTATGTTCCTGCTCGTGCCCGGAGAGAGAATGGGCACGACTCCCCCTCTCCCCGTTCTACTGTCCAAAACATGCCGGCCGTTCTAAGTTCCGGGGTTGGGTCGGATAGGACCAGACCAAATCGGCTGGATCTGTGGAATCTGAACGGATCAGATCCAATCGGATCTGATCGTAGCTTCGAGTTCAGGTGCCGTACCGCGGCCGGACCGGAAAGGAAGGGGGCAGCGAACCTCCTGCCAAGAGGCCAAGGTTGCTTGCTGACTCTCAGCCACTTGTTAGAAGGAAGTGCAGCTTGATTGTCGGGGGGAATCAACGGAAAGGAAAAACTAAGGTAGATTATTCGATTCTATTTCCTCCTTTTGTAAGGATTGGCTTTAAGTGATAGGGGATGTGATTGGAATTCGTCTTTTCTTTGTTTGTATCACCGAGACACCCGAAGGGCCGGCCATATGTACCTCGGGCCCATTCAAATC